TATAAGAAATCATACTTTCATACAATATCTTAATTGAATTCTATGTAATGATCAATAAATTAAGTTGAATTCTATATCTATATGTATCAAAATCCTAGTACCAATCGATTCTATAGATCCATAGATATTTGGACTCGAGTTGACAAACAAGCAATACCAATATTATTGTTTCTTAGTGTCGATTAGAAATTGAAATGGGGCGTGGCCAAGTGGTAAGGCAACGGGTTTTGGTCCCGCTATTCGGAGGTTCGAATCCTTCCGTCCCAGCGCAGTCCATTTTTTATGCTCCATTATTACTATAGAAAGGAATAGGGGGGTGGGTAGGAGTTAATCCATATTAATTTGAATATCTGTGTCTGTTCGAATTTCATTAATAAATGATCAAGTTCCATATTATATAGAAATATGTTATGGAGCTGATGTTTTTTCTTTGAATCTTGATTTAGGTATTTCGTGTTTGACTCGAATGAAAAATTAGAAATCTATTATCTATTTAAGGCTTGAGGCAGGGGTGATTTATCCTATCCCTTTGTATTCACTTTCTCACAAGAGTCAATATTCCTCAACCCCATTTAAACCAAATACATATCAATCGTATAATATAATTATATAAATGTTACGTATCATTCTATTTCAATGACAAGAAAATTTTTGGTTCTTTGTGAAAAAGATTTGTAATCCTTAAATTATTTAAACTAAAATTATAGATATTCGATAATCTAGAATATCTATAACAGTGACAATTGTTCAGTCTATCTGATAGATACGAAGAACCTCCCCTTTCAAATTTATATTTGAAATTCAATCAGTGATGAGTCAATTCAAAAAGAACGACCGATCCTCCTATGAAGATAAAAGGTGATGCTTATTGTCCAATTTTCTTCAAATTCCATTTAATAATGATGTAGAAATAGGAAACCTTTTCAATTCGAAAGATTCCTTGTACGTGGAAGCTTTGAAAAAGTAAGAAATCATTTAATCTATCCTATTGAGTCACTTGAAGATGCAGATTCAAAAAGTTAAAAGTTATTCGTTTCTCTATTTCTATTTTTTTCTCGGATCTATATATTATTTATGTATGTTAAAAATGCCGTCTTGCTAAGACTTTTTCAGAAAAATAGTTCCACATATCATATATTCATATATAGAAGAAAAGTCTAGATTACGATGTCTATGGACAGCTGAACCAGTGACTATTCATGATTCCATAATTGAATCAATTTCATACCGGTTCCAAATTAGAGGAATGTTATGGTAAAACTTCGTTTGAAACGATGTGGTAGAAAGCAACGTGCGACTTGAAGGACACGATCCGTTGTGGATTTTTACATCCACCATTTTTGATTTGTCTAGGTTTTTGATTTGTCTAGGAATAAGGGTGCTCTTGGCTCGACATTGTTTGTTCTGTTACACCCGAACCCTTCGTTTTTTGCTGGGTTGTAAATAGTGCACGCTGGAGCTCGAATAGAAAGTATTAATTCATTTCTCGGGGGCAAGGATCTAGGGTTAATGCCAATCAATTGGAGGAACAACTTCGTAAATATATCGAACATATATAGGAATCGAAAGGATCCAATTCGAGCAAGTTTCCAATTCAAAAGCAAAACTTGTTGAAATTGATTCCAATTTTTCGATTCAAAGTGTATCACGCGGGAATCGACTGTCCATAGGATTTTTTGATCGAAAGAAATCAAAAGGGGGTATGTTGCTGCCATTTTATTTGGAAAGAATTAAGAAACACCGAAGTAATGTCTAAACCCAATGATTAAAAGTAAGGAAAGGATCTAAGAACAAGGAAACACCCTTTTAATTGTCTCAATCGTCTCAATAACTGGATCGGACTAAAGAATCCAAATAGAATTTGAAATGGTTTAAACGAGACAAACAAAAGGGAGTAAAGACGACTCAATAAATGAAATTGACTAAAGATTTTTCCTTTGAACTATTTGAGAGTTATCCAACTTGAGTTATGAGTACGAATGGTTTATTTTTCATTTTCAGGAAGAAAAAAAGACTGAAATCATAGTATAATTTATTTTATGGGCGCATTTGTCATTTAATTTATTAGAATTGCATATATAGACAAAACTTCGAATCAAATCATTTTTCGCGAGCTGTACGAGGAGAAAACTTCCTATACGGTTCTAGGGGGGGTATTGTTCATCTACATCTATCCCAATGAGCCATCTATCGAATCGTTGCAATTGATGTTCGATCCCGAAGAGAAGGAAAAGATCTTAGAAGGGTGGGCTTTTATGATCCAATGAAGAATCAAACTTTTTTAAATGTTCCTCTTATTCTATATTTCCTTGAAAGGGGTGCTCAACCCACGGGAACTGTTCAGAATCTTTTAAAGAAAGCCGAAGTTTTTAAGGAACTTCCGCCTAATCAAATGAAATTCAATTAAAGAAATACCAGGGGGGGTAGCGACTTGTATATAACTTTGTCTAACTTTTTTCTACTTGCCCCCCTTTTTCTTTTTTTCTTCCGTATTCATATTTATTTATCATCGATTCTGTCGAATCTTATGGTATGGTCTAGAATGACCAAATTGATTGATCTTATAAATATCAAAATTCCGCATTTCCTTTATTTAATTGTGTGGTTTTCATTGGAACTCGACTAAGCAAGAACAAGGAATCTACTTTGCTTAGTCCACTTAGATTGATCAAATACATTAGCATTAGGGACTAAAAAATCCGATATTTTTTTTGAATTCTTCCTTTTTTATTCTTCGATTTATACTTTTTCTATCTATGTAGATTAGATATGTAGTGTCAATCCAAGACAATTTTGAATATTATTGTATTTCATTGTTAAATTGAAATTCAAAGGATTTAAAAAAGGATTTTATTTCATGTAATTTCTCTTTTCCAATGTATTCTTTTCTCAACATTTATATTGACAACAGTGTATTGAACAAATATAATTCATCGTGATAAGCGATTCGGGTCTATTTATTTTTGTCCCATAGTTTTGTTACTTTATCTTATTCAAATGATGTTTTCTTTGATACAAGGGGTTTTTTTGATTGAAAGAAAGCTAGATAACATAAGAGATGCTCTATCCATTTTCACAATGCTGTATCTTTTTTTTTCTTTTATCTGACAATTTCTTGTATTTTCATCGAATCACTTCATTTTTATGTTTTGAATCCATTATCAAATCTGTTTTTTTGTTAGATTTGTTAACTCATGGGTTTGATTAGTTTGTATAATATCTTTTTTCTCTTTGTTTAAAATCAATTTAATTGAATTTGATTGTATCTATACACCCTTTGTTGAGGTTTTGTTTAATCTATGTTTGTTTTTTTCGGGTTGCTAACTCAACGGTAGAGTACTCGGCTTTTAAGTGCGGCTAGAATCTTTTACACATTTGGATGAAGTGACGAATTCGTCCGTAACCTTGGTAAACTTTAGAAGACCGCGACTGATCCTGAAAGGGAATAAATGGAAAAAATAGCATGTCGTATCAATGGAGAGTTCCGAGGATATTTCATTCTTATCGGATTGGTATAAAACCTTTTTCAAATTCTTGGAACGGAACAAAAGAAAGTTGGGTCGAATGAATAAATGGATAGGAGCTCTGTGGCTTCAATTAATTATCAGAAAGAAAAAGCAACCGGCTTCTGTTCTTAATTTGAATAATTTCCCGATCTAACTAGACGTTAAAAAGAAATTGGTGCCTGATACGGGAAGCACTTATCACTCCACGAGTGGATTCTATTTTTTTTAATGAATCCTAACTATTGACATTCTCCATTATGGACTGAAGATGCGTGTGTAAAAGAAGCAGTATATTGATAAAGAAAGTTTTTTCCGAAATCAAAAGAGCGATTCGGTTTAAAAAATAAAAGATTTCTAACCATCTTGTTATTCTATAACACAAACATAGACGAATTAAATGAAATGGGTGGAAAAAGGAGAGGGTAGAGAATCTGTTGATTAGTTTATCTGTCCCCGAGGTATCGATTTTTACAGAATACCTTGTTTTGACTGTATCGCACTATGTATCATTTGATAACCCCCCCAATCTTCTACCTTTAATTCAAATCGAATTTCAAATGGAGGAAATCCAAAGATATTTACAGCTGGAGAGATCTGAACAACATGACTTCCTGTATCCACTTATCTTTCAGGAGTATATTTATGCATTTGCTCATAATCGTGCTTTGAGTAAATTGATTTTGTCGGAAAATCTGGGTTATGACAATAAATCCAGTTTACTGATTGTGAAACGGTTAATTACTCGACTGTATCAACAGAATCATTTTCTGATTTCTCCTAATGATTCTAACCAAAATCCATTTTGGGGGCGCAACAAGAATTTGTATTCTCAAATCATATCAGAGGGGTTTGCTTTTATTGTCGAAATTCCATTTTCTTTACAATTCCTATCCTGTCTAGAAGGGGAAACGAACAAGATAGGAAAATCTCAGAATTTACGATCAATTCATTCAATATTTCCCTTTTTCGAGGACACTTTTTCACATTTTAATTTTGTGTTAGATATGGTAATACCTCGCCCTGTTCATGTGGAAATCTTGGTTCAAATCCTTCGCTATTGCGTAAAAGATGCTTCCTCCTTGCATTTATTACGAGTCTTTCTCAATGAATATTGTAATTGGAATAGTCTTCTTATTCCAAAGAAAGCCAGTTCCCCTTCTTCAAAAAAAAATAAAAGATTATTCTTATTCTTATATAATTCTCACGTATGTGAATATGAATCCATTTTCGTCTTTCTACGTAACCAATCTTTCCATTTACGATCAACATCTTCTGGAGTTTTTCTTGAACGAATCTATTTCTATATAAAAATAGAACGTCTTGTGAACGTCTTTGTTAAGATTAAGGATTTGGGGGCAAACCCGCGGTTGGTCAAGGAACCTTTCATGCATTATATTAGGTATCAAAAAAGATCCATTCTGGCTTCAAAAGGGACATTCATTTTCATGAAGAAATGGAAATTTTACCTTGTCACTTTTTGGCAATGGCATTTTT